AAAAAAAACCCACAACCTCTCTTACACACCCATACCACACATGGGAGAGAAGAAAAGAAAAATGAAAATTTTTTTATATAATAATTATTGTATAATTTGTAATTTATTATTTACTAATTATAATTATTATCATTAATTAAAATCTTAGTTTTTTTTATTATATTATTTATGAATTTTTTTATAAATATAATATTTGTATATTAGGGGATATATATATTATATATATAAATTAAATATAATTAATAATAAAATATTTATTATAGGGGTATTAAATTATTATATTATTAATTGTTTATTTTATTATTTATTAAATATATATATATATATATATAGGGGTGTATATATATATATGATTATTATGATAGCGTTAGGAATTACCAAAATTAAATTATTTAGAAATAGTTTAATTCTATTAAATATAATGAATGTAATATTATTACATGATTTACCCTATCAAGGTAACCCTTTTTATCAGGCAATTCATTAAAAGTAGGATTCCCATGTGTACTAATTTTTTTTATTAATATTATAATTTTTTATTAATTGTTTATTTTTTATTTTTTAATTTTATTTTATAAAGTTTTATTTTGGCTTATAAATTTATTATTAGTTTAATTTATATGTAAATTTTTGTGTGAATTTTTATTTATTTTAATAATAAATAAATTATTTTTATTCTCGGTAGTCCATATTATTCATTAGGGAAACCTAGAAATAGTAATACTAAAGAGTATTGGCTAAATTTGTGCCAGCAGCCGCGGTTATACGAATAATGCAAATAAATTTTTTTAGTTAAAGTTAAATTGTTTAATTATAAAATAAAAATAAATTTATTAGGTGAAATTTTAAATTTATAAATTTTTTATATAAATTAATTGAAGCTTGAAAATTTTAATAATAAACTAGGATTAGATACCCTATTATTTAAAATGTAAATATAAAAACTAAGGTAGTAGTAGTTATGTTCTTGAAACTTAAAAAATTTGGCGGTATTTTAGTCTATTCAGAGGAACCTGTTCTGTAATCGATAATCCACGATGGACCTTACTTAAGTTTGTAATCAGTTTATATACCGTCGTTATTAGAATATTTTATAAGAATGTTAATTTTCAAAATTTTATAAAAGAAAATATATCAGATCAAGGTGTAGCTAATATTTAAGTAGAAATGGGTTACAATAAATTTATTTATACGGATATAAAATTGAAATTTTTATTGAAGGTGGATTTGATAGTAAAATTATAAAGATTAATAATTTGATTTTAGCTCTAAAATATGCACACATCGCCCGTCACTCTTACTATTAAGGTAAGATAAGTCGTAACATAGTAGATGTACTGGAAAGTGTACCTAGAATGCAATTTAAAGCTTATTTAGTAAAGCATTTCATTTACATTGAAAAGATTTTTGTGCAAATCAATATAAATTGATTAGATTTTATTTATTAATTTTTTTTGTTTATAAATTAATTTATTAAAAATAATTATAAAGTGAATTGTTTTAGTATTTTATAAAGAAAAAATAATATTAATTATAGTGTAATAGTATTGTGAAAGAAAATTGAAATAATTTGAAAAATTTTTATTCTAAAAGAAAATTTAATTTATTGTACCTTGTGTATCAGGGTTTATTAAATAAAAATTATTTATTATAATTTTCTCGATTTTAAAAGAGTTAATATATTATAAAAGTTAATGTGGCAAAATTATTTTTAATAATATATTAGAAATGAAATGTTATTCGTTTTTAAAGGTATCTAGTTTTTCAAGAAATAAATTTAATTTAGAAATTTTATATTATTTAATTAAGTGAATTAATTAAATAACTATTTAATTTTAATATTTTATGGGATAAGCTGTAAAATAAATTTTTAAAAATAAATAAATAAATTAATAAATATAAGCTTAGAAATAGTTATTATTAATAAAAGTGTTATAATTTATTTTATAATAATTATTATTTATTAAAATTTTAAATTTTTATTGAAATATTTATTTTAATTAATAAAATAAATAAATTATGATAAAATTAGTATATTTTATTTGTATAAATAAAATTTAATGAAAAGTTTTTATAAAGAACTCGGCAAAAATAATGTTCGCCTGTTTAACAAAAACATGTCTTTTTGAATTTTTTTTAAAGTCTAGCCTGCCCACTGAATTTTTTTAAATGGCCGCAGTATACTGACTGTGCAAAGGTAGCATAATCATTAGTCTTTTAATTGAAGGCTGGTATGAATGGTTGGACGAGATATTAACTGTTTCATAAAAATTTATAATAGAATTTTATTTTTTAGTCAAAAAGCTAAAATTTATTTAAAAGACGAGAAGACCCTATAAATCTTTATATTTAGGTTATTATAATTGTATAGATTTTTTTTGTTATAATAATTAATAATATTTTATTGGGGTGATATTAAAATTTAATGAACTTTTAATTATTAAAAACATTAATTTATGAATAATTGATCCATTATTAGTGATTAAAAAAATAAGTTACTTTAGGGATAACAGCGTAATTTTTTTGGAGAGTTCATATCGATAAAAAAGATTGCGACCTCGATGTTGGATTAAGATATAATTTTAGGTGTAGTAGCTTAAATTTTAAGTCTGTTCGACTTTTAAATTCTTACATGATCTGAGTTCAAACCGGCGTAAGCCAGGTTGGTTTCTATCTTTAAAAATTTTAAATATTTCAGTACGAAAGGACCTAATATTTGATAAATTATTATTTTTATATTGAATATAATTAATATAATTAACTATTTTGGCAGATTAGTGCAATAAATTTAGAATTTATGTATATGATTTTTATCATAAATAGTACTTGTTTTTTTTAGAAAATATTTTGTTTATTATTGGAAGATTATTGTTAATTATTTTTGTTTTAGTAAGAGTAGCTTTTTTAACTCTTTTAGAACGTAAAGTATTAGGTTATATTCAGATTCGAAAGGGTCCTAATAAGGTAGGAATTGCTGGGATTCCTCAGCCTTTTTGTGATGCAATTAAATTATTTACTAAGGAACAAACTTATCCTTTATTATCTAATTATATTTCTTATTATTTTTCACCTATTTTTTCATTATTTTTATCTTTGTTAGTGTGGATATGTATACCTATATTTGTTAAATTATTTTCTTTTAATTTAGGTTTATTATTTTTTTTATGTTGTACTAGTTTAGGGGTTTATACTGTAATAATTGCTGGATGATCATCTAATTCTAATTATGCTTTATTAGGAGGATTACGTGCTGTAGCTCAAACTATTTCATATGAAGTAAGTTTGGCTTTAGTTTTATTAAGTTTTGTATTTTTAATTGGTGGTTATAATATATTAATATTTTATAAGTATCAAATATTTATTTGATTTTTATTTATTATATTTCCTATAGCATTAGTTTGATTTAGTATTTCTTTAGCTGAAACTAATCGAACTCCTTTTGATTTTGCTGAAGGGGAATCTGAATTGGTTTCAGGGTTTAATGTAGAATATAGAAGAGGAGGATTTGCATTAATTTTTTTAGCTGAATATGCAAGAATTTTATTTATAAGTATATTATTTTGTGTGATATTTTTAGGAAGAGATGTATTTTCTTTTATATTTTATATTAAATTAACTTTTGTTTCTTTTATATTTATTTGAGTTCGAGGTACTTTACCTCGATTTCGATATGATAAATTAATGTATTTGGCGTGAAAGAGTTTTTTACCTTTTTCATTAAATTTTTTATTATTTTTTGTAGGATTTAAGATTTTTTTAATATATTTAATTTAATGAATTTTTTTTAGTAAAGTTAATAGAAAATTTTATTTCTATCTTATGTTTTCAAAACATATGCTTATTTCAAGCTCATTAACTTAATTTAATAAATTATCTCATCATTTAATAATTAAAGGATTAAATATGAAATATGAAAAATAAATTACAGTTAAAATTTGTCCAACTAATACATAAGGTTCTTCAACTGGACGAGCTCCAATTCATGTTAATAAAATTACTGTAACTACTATAATTCAAAATAAAATTTGATTGATAGGATAAAATTGGATTCCTCGGAATTTTCTTAAATGATAGAATGGTAAAATAGCTAAAATTGCAATAGATAGTACTAAAGCAATTACTCCTCCTAATTTATTAGGAATAGATCGTAAAATGGCATAAGCAAATAAAAAATATCATTCAGGTTGAATATGAACTGGAGTTACAAGAGGGTTAGCTGGAATAAAATTGTCTGGATCTCCAAGTAAATAAGGGTTAATTAATACTAATAAAATTAAAATTATTGTTATAATAATAAATCCTACAATATCCTTATATGTAAAATAAGGGTGAAAAGGAATTTTGTCAATATTAGAATTTAATCCTATAGGGTTATTAGATCCTGTTTCATGTAAAAATAAAATGTGAATTAAAGTTGCTGCTAATACGATAAATGGTAAAATAAAATGAAAGGTAAAAAATCGAGTTAATGTAGCATTATCAACAGCAAATCCTCCTCAAACTCATTGTACTAAATCAATTCCAAGATAAGGAATGGCTGATAATAAATTAGTAATAACAGTTGCTCCTCAGAATGATATTTGTCCTCATGGTAATACATATCCTATAAAAGCTGTTCCTATTACTAGGAATAAAATAATTACACCTACTAATCATGTAGGAGTAAATAAATAAGAACCATAATAGATTCCTCGACCTACATGTAAGTAAATACAAATAAAGAAAAATGATGCACCATTAGCATGTATAGTTCGTAATAATCATCCATAATTTACGTCTCGGCAAATATGATTAACTCTATTGAAAGCTAAGTTAATATCAGCTGTATAATGTATAGCTAAGAATAATCCAGTTAAAATTTGAATTATTAAACATAAAAATAATAATGATCCAAAATTTCATCATGCTGAAATATTTCTAGGTGCTGGTAAGTCTACTAATGCGCTATTGGCAATTCTAAAAATTGGGTGTTTTACTCGTAAAGGTTTGTTCATTAGTTAATTAAATATTGGACGAAGAGGTCCTTTGAATAAATTTGTAATTTTTACTACTGCAATTAATGTAATTAATAAATAATTTATTAATATAATTGTTAATAAATTTGTAGGATAATTATATAATTTATTAAGAGATAATGAATTTTCTATAAGATATGAATTTATATTATAAATTGATCTAATTTCTAAATTTTGATATTGTAGTAGTAAATTTTTATCTATGAAAAATAAAGTAATAATTATTAATAAAAAAATAGTAATTGAAATTACTAATAATTTAATTGAAAATGTAAATATTTCATTTGATGCAAGTGAGGTAACATAAATAAATAAAACTAATATTCCTCCTAAAAATACTAAAAATAAAATATATGAAAATCAGAATGATTTAGTTATTAATCCTGAAGTTAAACAAACTAGAGTTGTTTGAATTAAAAGTGTTAGTCCTATAGCTAATGGGTGTTTTATATTTATAAAGATAAAATTAAAAATTAATAATATAGATAGTAAAATTCATTGTATAATATCAAGAGGTAGTTTAAATAAAATATTAATTTTGGGGATTAATGATAAAGAAATTTCTTTTCTCTTGAAGTTTTAAAAGAATTAATCTTATTTTTGATTTACAAGACCAATGTTTTTGTTAAACTATTAAAACTAAAACTAATGATAATAATTTTAAATTGAAGTTTTCCAAGTATTTTATTTATTATAGGAGTATTTACTTTTGTTTCTAATCGAAAACATTTATTATCAATGTTATTAAGATTAGAATATATTGTATTAAGATTATTTCTTATATTATTTATTTATTTAAATATATTAAATTATGAAAATTTTTTTAGTATAATATTTTTAACTTTTAGAGTTTGTGAAGGTGCATTAGGACTTTCAATTTTAGTATCAATAATTCGAACACATGGTAATGATTATTTTCAAAGATTTAATATTTTGCAATGTTAAAAATTATTATTAGAATTTTATTTTTATTCCCATTGTGTTTAATACATAATACTTATTGAATGGTTCAAAGTTTTTTATTTTTATTAAGTTTTATTTTTATTTTAATAAATATATATAGAAATTATTTTATATCAATTTCTTATTTTTGAGGATGTGATATAATTTCATATGGATTAATTTTATTAAGTTTATGAATTGTTTCTTTAATATTAATGGCAAGTGAATCAATTTATAAGTATAGAAATTATACAAATTTGTTTTTATTAAATATTATTTTATTATTAATTATATTAGTTTTAACTTTTAGAAGAATAAGATTATTTATATTTTATTTATTTTTTGAAAGAAGATTAATTCCTACATTATTTTTGATTTTGGGGTGAGGATATCAACCTGAACGTCTTCAAGCGGGAGTTTATTTATTATTTTATACTTTGTTAGTATCTTTACCTATATTAATTGGTATTTTTTATTTATATAAGAATACGGGTACTTTAAATTTTTATTTATTAAATAATTATATATTTAATTATGAAATTCTTTATTTTTCTTTAGTTATAGCTTTTTTAGTAAAAATACCAATATTTTTAGTTCATTTATGATTACCAAAGGCTCATGTAGAAGCTCCTGTTTCTGGTTCAATAATTTTAGCTGGAATTATATTAAAATTAGGAGGTTATGGTTTATTACGAGTGTTTCCTTTTTTACAGTTAATAGGATTGAAATTTAATTTTATTTGAATTAGAATTAGATTGGTAGGAGGAGTTTTAGTTAGATTAATTTGTTTACGTCAAACAGATTTAAAGGCATTAATTGCTTATTCTTCGGTTGCTCATATGGGAATTGTATTAGCTGGTTTAATAACTTTAACTTATATAGGAATTTGTGGTTCTTATACTTTAATAATTGCTCATGGTTTATGTTCTTCTGGATTATTTTGTTTAGCTAATATTTCTTATGAACGATTAGGTAGTCGAAGTTTATTAATTAATAAGGGTTTATTAAATTTTATACCTTCTATAACATTATGATGATTTTTATTAAGATCAGCTAATATAGCTGCTCCTCCTACATTAAATTTATTAGGAGAAATTTCTTTAATTAATAGAATTGTTAGATGATCTTGAGTTTCAATATTAATATTGTCATTATTATCTTTTTTTAGAGCTGCTTATACTTTATATTTATATGCTTATAGTCAACATGGTAAAATTTTTTCTGGGGCTTATTCATTTAGAGGAGGTTCTGTTCGTGAATTTTTACTTTTATTTTTACATTGATTTCCTTTAAATTTATTAATTTTAAAGGGGGATATATGTATATTATGATTATGTTTAAATAGTTTAAAAAAAATATTGATTTGTGGTGTCAATGATAAGAAGTTTTCTTTTTAAACCGTGAAATATTTATCTATTTGTACAATTAGTTTTGTGTGTTTATTTTTTTCTAGTTTAACTTCGTTTTTTTTAGGAATAATTTTTATTATGAATGATTATAGACTTTTTATTGAATGAGAAGTAGTTTCTATAAATTCAATGAATATTGTTATAACTTTATTATTAGATTGAATAAGTTTAATTTTTATATCATTTGTTTTAATAATTTCTTCTTTAGTAATTTTTTATAGAAAGGAGTATATATCAAGTGATTATAAAATTAATCGTTTTATTATATTAGTTTTAATATTTGTTATATCAATAATATTACTAATTATTAGTCCTAATTTAATTAGTATTTTATTAGGGTGAGATGGTTTAGGACTTGTATCATATTGTTTAGTAATTTATTTTCAAAATGTTAAATCTTATAATGCTGGAATGTTAACTGCTTTATCAAATCGAATTGGAGATGTTGCTTTATTATTAGCAATTGCATGAATATTAAATTATGGAAGTTGAAATTATATTTTTTATTTAGAAGTAATAAAAAGTGATTTTGAAATAATAATTGTTGGTAGTTTGGTAATATTAGCAGCTATAACAAAGAGAGCTCAAATTCCTTTTTCATCTTGATTGCCAGCTGCTATAGCTGCTCCTACTCCTGTTTCTGCTTTAGTTCATTCTTCAACTTTAGTAACTGCGGGTGTATATTTATTAATTCGTTTTAATATTTTATTAAATGGTTCTTGAATAGGAAATTTATTGTTATTATTATCTGGATTAACAATATTTATAGCTGGTTTAGGTGCTAATTATGAGTTTGATTTAAAGAAAATTATTGCTTTGTCAACTTTAAGTCAATTAGGTTTAATAATAAGAATTTTATCTATAGGTTATTATAAATTAGCTTTTTTTCATTTATTAACTCATGCATTATTTAAGGCATTATTATTTATGTGTGCTGGTGCTATTATTCATAATATAAATAATTGTCAAGATATTCGTTTAATAGGAAGATTGAGATTAATAATACCTCTTACTTCTTCTTGTTTTAATGTTGCTAATTTAGCTTTATGTGGAATACCTTTTTTAGCTGGGTTTTACTCTAAGGATTTAATTTTAGAAATGGTATCTTTATCTTATATTAATATATTTTCATTTTTTTTATATTTTTTTTCTACAGGTTTAACTGTTTGTTATTCTTTTCGTTTAGTATATTATACAATGACTGGAGATTCAAATTTTTCTTCTTTAAATATATTAAATGATGAAGGTTGAGTAATGTTAAAAAGTATAATAGGTTTATTGATTTTAAGAATTTTTGGGGGAAGAATGTTAAGATGATTGATTTTTCCTACTCCAGTATTAGTTGTTCTTCCAATATATTTAAAATTATTAACTATATTTGTTTGTATTGTAGGAGGAGTAAGTGGTTATATAATTTCTAATGTTTCATTATTTTTTTATAATAAGGCATTAAATAATTATAATTCTTCTTATTTTTTAGGTTCAATATGATTTATACCTTATATTTCTACATATGGTATTATTAATTATTCTTTAATTGTAGGTAAGTTAGTTGTTAAGTCTTTTGATCAGGGATGATCTGAATATTTTGGAGGTCAACAACTTTATTATAATTTAGTAAAAAATTCTCAATTAAATCAAATATTACAAAATAATAATTTAAAAATTTATTTATTAAGTTTTGTTTTTTGAATTATAATTTTATATATGTATATAATTTGTTTTTATTCAAATAGCTTATATTTAGAGTATAACACTGAAGATGTTAGGGAGATTAATTAATCTTTGAATATAGTGAATTAATTTTAGTAATTTATAAAATAAATTTATTTATTTTTACAATGAAAATGTAAGGTTTTATTTTAAACTATATAAACTAGAAGTATAAATGGAATTTAACCATTAAAAGAAAAAAGTTAGCAGCTTTTACTTGAACATCATACTTCTTTAATTGGAGTATAAAATCTCAGTTCTATCATTAACAGTGATAAGCCTCTTTTTGGCTTCAATTAAAAAAGAATAAGGGTAAAAATTACCTAAGATTAGGTCGAAACTAATTGCAATATATCGCTTCATATTCAAGGTAGATTGAAAAATTCAATACTTTTTGAATGCAAATCAAATGTTATAATTAACTACAACCCTAATTAATTTGATCAATTTAATATTCCTTGATTTCATTCATGATATAAACCTAATAATAAAATTAGGATAAAGATGATTGATGTAATTGTTCATATTATTAGATTTGAAAATTTAATAATTAAAATAATTGGTAAAATTAATGCAATTTCTACATCAAAAATTAAAAAAATAATTGTAATTAAGAAAAATCGTAAAGAAAATGGTAATCGAGAAGATGATTTTGGATCAAATCCACATTCAAATGGTGATGCTTTTTCTCGATCTACTAGGGTTTTTTTAGAAAGAATTGAAGCTAGTAATATTACTACAATTGAAATTAATATAATGATTGAACTAATTGTTAAAATTGATATAATTATCTATACTATTAATAATAGACCATATGATTGGAAGTCAAATATACTTTTTATACTATATAGATAATTAATTATCCTCCTCATCAATAAATTGAAACATAAAGAAATAATCAAACAATATCAACAAAGTGTCAATATCAAGCAGCGGCTTCAAATCCGAAGTGATGGTTTTTAGAAAAATGATTATTTAAATGTCGAATTAAACAAATTAAAAGAAAAGTTGTTCCAATTAAAACATGAATTCCATGGAATCCTGTTGCTATAAAGAATGTTGAACCATAAACAGAGTCAGCAATTGTAAATGGAGCTTCAATATATTCATAAGCTTGTAAAATTGTAAAATAAATTCCTAAAATTACTGTAAAAAATAAACCTTGAGTAGTTTGTGAATGATTTCCTTCCATTAAACTGTGATGAGCTCAAGTTACTGTAATTCCTGAAGTTAATAAAATTACTGTATTTAATAAAGGAATTTGAAAGGGATTAAAAGGAGTAATTCCTATTGGAGGTCATATTGCTCCTAATTCAATTGAAGGAGATAAGCTACTATGAAAAAAAGCTCAAAAGAATGAAACAAAAAATAATACTTCAGATAAAATAAATAAAATTATTCCTCATCGTAAACCTGTAGTTACAGCGTCAGTATGAAGACCTTGAAATGTTCCTTCTCGTGAAACATCTCGTCATCATTGATAAACAGTTAAAATAGTAATAATATTACCTAAAAAAAATAATGATGTATCATATTGATGAAATCATTTTACTATACCGGCAACAGTTGTTATAGCTCCAATAGAGGCTGTTAATGGTCATGGACTATAATCTACTAAATGGAATGGGTGATTTGAGTGAGTTGACATTAGTTTAGTTTACTTCTCTAGAATATAAAGTTCTAAGAACAGCAAATACATATGATTGAATTATAGCAACAGCTGATTCTAATACTAATAATGCAATTTGTGTAATAATTAATAAACTTAATAGAATTGTTGATATAGAAGGTCCGGTATTTCCTAATAATGTTAATAATAAATGTCCAGCAATTATATTAGCTGTTAATCGAACAGCTAATGTTCCTGGTCGAATAATATTACTAATAGTTTCAATACATACTATAAAAGGTATTAAAACTGCTGGAGTTCCTTGAGGAACTAAATGAGCAAATATATGTTGTGTATTATTAATTCATCCAAATAATATAAAACATAATCATAGGGGAAGAGCTAGAGTAAGTGTTAAAGTTAAATGACTTGTTCTAGTAAAAATATAAGGGAATAAACCTATGAAATTATTAAATAAAATTATAGAGAATAATGAGACAAAGATGAAAGTTGAACCATTAGCTCCTATAGGTCCTAAAAGGGTTTTGAATTCTTTGTGAAGAGTTAATAGAATATTATTTCAGAAAATATGATATCGAGAAGGTATTAATCAATATATTGAAGGAATTATTAAAATTCCTAAAAATGTACTTAATCAATTTAATGATAAATTAAAAATACTTGAAGAAGGGTCAAAAACTGAGAATAAATTTGTTATCATTTTCAATTTAATGAATTTGTTGATTGTGTCTTATTAATTAAATTTGATTTAGGTATAGAAGGAATATATGAATAATAATTTATTACATTAAAAATTACAAAAGCAATTGAAAAGATAATAAATAAACTTAATCAACCAATGGGTGCTATTTGAGGAATTAAAAAATATCAATAAATTGATAATTTTAGTTTGACAAACTAATGTTATAAAATTTAACTAATTTTTTCATTAGAAGTAAGTGCTAATTTACTATAAAATGGTTTAAGAGACCAGTACTTGCTTTCAGTCATCTAATGAAGAGTTTACATTATTAGAAATTCATTTGATAAAGTAATTTACTGGAATTCTTTCAATTACAATTGGTATAAAACTGTGATTAGCTCCACAAATTTCTGAACATTGTCCATAAAATAATCCAGGTCGGTTAATTAAAAAATTAGTTTGGTTTAATCGACCTGGAGTACCATCTACCTTAACTCCTAAAGCTGGAATAGTTCATGAATGAATTACGTCAGCGGCTGTTACTAAAATTCGAATTTGTGAATTTATAGGTAAAACTACTCGATTATCAACATCTAATAAACGAAAACTATCAATTGATAATTCATTTGTAGGAATTATATAAGAATCAAATTCAATATTAGCAAAATCTGAATATTCATAACTTCAATATCATTGATGTCCAATTGCCTTTAAAGTAATTGAGGGTTCGTTAATTTCATCTAATAGATATAATAATCGTAAAGAAGGAAAAGCAATAAATAATAAAATAATTGCTGGTAAAATTGTTCAAATAATTTCAATAGTTTGTCCGTGAAGTAAATATCGATTTACGTATTTATTAAAAAATAATATGAATATTAGATAACCTACTAAAACAGTAATTATTACTAAAATTAAAAGTGCGTGATCATGAAAAAAGATTAATTGTTCTATTAATGGTGAAGAACTATCTTGTAAACCTAAACTTGCTCATGTTGACATTTGTATTCTAATAAAAGTAAAATACTTTATATATGGAGCTTAAATCCATTGCACTAATCTGCCATATTAGAAATTAGTTAATAAAGGTAATTCACTATAACTATGTTCAGCTGGAGGAGTATTTTGAAGTCATTCAATTGATGAATTTAATTGAATAGGAAATAGAACTTGTCGTTGAGATACTAAACTTTCTCAAATAATGAAAAAGAAAAATAAAATTCCTAATAATGAAATTGTTGATCCAATTGTTGAAATAACATTTCATGTTGTGTAAGCATCTGGATAGTCTGAGTATCGTCGAGGTATACCAGCTAGTCCTAAAAAATGTTGAGGGAAGAATGTTAAATTTACTCCAATAAATATAATAGCAAATTGACTTTTTAGTATTTTATTATTTAAGGTTAATCCAGTAAATAATGGGAATCAATGTACAAATCCTGCTATAATAGCAAATACAGCTCCTATTGAAAGAACATAATGGAAGTGAGCTACTACATAGTATGTGTCATGTAAAATAATATCAATAGATGAATTAGCTAAAACTACTCCAGTTAATCCTCCTACAGTAAATAAGAATACAAATCCTAAGGCTCATAAAGTAGCTGGAGAATAATTTAATTGAGTTCCATAAAGAGTTGCTAATCAACTAAAAATTTTAATTCCAGTTGGTACAGCAATAATTATTGTAGCTGAAGTGAAATATGCTCGAGTATCTACATCCATTCCTACAGTGAATATATGATGAGCTCATACAATAAATCCTAATAATCCAATAGCTAATATTGCATAAATTATTCCTAAAGATCCAAAGGTTTCCTTTTTTCCTGATTCTTGACTAATGATATGAGAAATTATTCCAAATCCAGGTAAAATTAAAATATAAACTTCTGGATGACCAAAGAATCAAAATAAGTGTTGATATAAAATAGGGTCTCCCCCTCCTGCTGGATCAAAGAATGAAGTATTTAAATTTCGATCAGTTAATAATATAGTAATTGCACCTGCTAATACTGGTAATGATAATAATAAAAGAAGAGCAGTAATAACTACAGATCATACAAATAAAGGTATTCGATCAAATGTAATTCCTGTAGATCGTATATTAATAACAGTTGTAATAAAATTTACGGCTCCTAAAATTGATGAAATTCCAGCTAAGTGTAAAGAAAAAATAGCTAAATCAACTGATGCTCCACCATGTGCAATATTAGATGATAAAGGTGGATAAACAGTTCATCCTGTTCCAGCTCCATTTTCTACTATACTACTTACTAATAGTAAAGTTAGTGCAGGGGGTAAAAGTCAAAAACTTATATTATTTATTCGTGGGAAAGCCATATCTGGGGCTCCTAGTATTAGAGGGACTAGTCAATTTCCAAATCCTCCAATTATAATTGGTATTACTATAAAGAAAATTATAATAAAAGCATGAGCTGTTACAATTACATTATAAATTTGATCATCTCCAATTAGTGCTCCAGGATGTCCTAATTCAGCTCGAATTAGGATTCTTAAAGAAGTTCCTACTATTCCAGATCAAGCTCCGAAAATGAAATATAAAGTACCAATATCTTTATGATTAGTAGAAAATAACCATTGTCGCGATTAAATGGCTGAAGTTTAGGCAATAGACTGTAAATCTATTTATGGGAATTTATTCTCTTTAATCAATATAATAATTGGCTTTATAGTCAATAATGACATTAGACTGCAATTCTAAAGGAGTAATAATTTACTAAGGCTTAAAAGATTATTCTTATATTTATAGCTTTGAAGGCTATTAGTTTATTTAACTTAAAGCCTTAAAATAAGAAATATAATGAAGAAATTAGGAATAATCCGAAAGATGAAAAAAATGAACAAATTATAAAAATTTTTATATTAATAGATTTATATATAGATATATTTAATCAATTATTTTCATAATAATTTAATATAAAAGCTCTATAACATAAACGTATATAAAAATATAATGTAATTAAAGTTATTAATACTATAAATGTCAATAAGAATAATTGATTATTTATAGTTAGTGATTGAATTACAATTCATTTTGGAAAAAATCCTAAAAATGGAGGAAGTCCTCCTAATGATAATAAATTAAAAAATAAAAAGAATTTTATAGTTTTTGAGTGAAAAAATAAAGAAAATAATTGATTAATATGAGAAGTTTTAAATATATTAAATATAAAAATTATACAAAAAGTTAAGAATGTATAAAATATAAAATAAGTTATTCATAATAAATTATTATTATATATAGCTGCTAATATTCATCCTAAATGGTTAATTGATGAATAAGCTATTAATTTACGTAATGAAGTTTGATTTAATCCTCCTAATGCTCCAATTAAACTTGATAAAATAATTCTTGTAATAATTAATGGTTTAAAAATAATATAAGAAATTAATATTAAAGGAGCAATTTTTTGTCAGGTTATTAAAATTAATGCATTTAATCAAGATAATCCTTCTATTACATTAGGAAATCAAAAATGAAATGGGGCTGATCCTCTTTTTAATAAAAGGGAAGAAAAAATTATTATTTCTATAAAATAATTTGAATTTGTTTTACTTGAATTTAGTAAGAATAAAATTACTGCAAATAGGAATACTGAAGAAGCTAATGCTTGAGTTAAGAAATACTTTAATGAGGCTTCTGTAGATATTAATTTATTATCTCTTATTAGGGGGATAAAAGCTAACAAATTAATTTCTAAACCTATTCAAGCTCCTAATCATGAATTAGCTGAAATAGAAATTAAAGTTCCTATTATTAAAATTCCGAAAAATATAATTTTTGATGAATTATTAAAAATTAAAAAGAAAAGGATTAGAACCTTTATAAATGGGGTATGAGCCCAGTAGCTTAATTAGCTTATCTTTTTATATTTTGGTGTATGATGCACAAAAGTTTTTGATACTTTTAGAAATAGTTTAATTCTATTAAATATAATGAATGTAATATTATTACATGATTTACCCTATCAAGGTAACCCTTTTTATCAGGCAATTCATT